GTCCCTGTAGCTTATAAAAAGCATGACACTGAAGATGTCAAGATGGCTGCCACAAACACCCAAGGACAAAAGACTTAGTCCTAACCTTACTGTTAGTTTTTGCTAGGTATATACATGCAAGTATCCGCGCTCCAGTGTAGATGCCCTGGACACCTCAATCAGGTAGATAGGAGCGGGCATCAGGCTCACTACAACCGTAGCCCAAGATGCTTTGCAATTGCCACACCCCCACGGGTAATCAGCAGTAGTTAATATTAAGCAATGAGTGTAAACTTGACTTAGCCATAGCAATCCAGGGTTGGTAAATCCTGTGCCAGCCACCGCGGTCATACAGGAGACCCAAATTAACATTATAACGGCGTAAAGAGTGGTCACATGTTATCCAAGTAGCTAAGATTAAAAAGCAACTGAGCTGTCGCAAGCCCAAGATGCCAATAAAACCACCACATCAAAGAAGATCTTAGAACAACGATTAATTGAACTCCACGAAAGCCAGGGCCCAAACTGGGATTAGATACCCCACCATGCCTGGCCCTAAATCTTGATGCTTACACCTACTAAAGCATCCGCCCGAGAACTACGAGCACCAACGCTTGAAACTCTAAGGACTTGGCGGTGCCCCAAACCCACCTAGAGGAGCCTGTTCTGTAATCGATGATCCACGATATACCTGACCATTCCTTGCCAAAACAGCCTACATACCGCCGTCGCCAGCCCACCTCCACTGAAAGCCCAACAGTGGGCGCAACAGCCCCACCACGCTAACAAGAGAGGTCAAGGTATAGCCTATGGAATGGTAGCAATGGGCTACATTTTCTAGACTAGAACATACGGCAAAGGGGTGTGAAACAACCCCTGGAAGGCGGATTTAGCAGTAAAGTGGGACAATCGAGCCCTCTTTAAGCCGGCCCTGGGACACGTACATACCGCCCGTCACCCTCCTCGCAGGCGCCCCCCACCCCCCCAATAAACTAATAAGCCACTTAGCCAAAGATGAGGTAAGTCGTAACAAGGTAAGTGTACCGGAAGGTGCACTTAGACCACCAAGACGTAGCTTAAACAAAAGCATTCAGCTTACACCTGAAAAATGTCTGCTAACACCAGATCGTCTTGATGCCAAACTCTAGCCCAAACGACACGACCTGGAATAACAAAGCTACTCCCCACCCCTCCCCAAACTAAAGCATTCACTAGTCCTAGTATAGGCGATAGAAAAGACACCATTGGCGCGATAGAGACCACGTACCGTAAGGGAAAGATGAAATAGCAGTGAAAACTAAGCTATAAACAGCAAAGATCAGCCCTTGTACCTTTTGCATCATGGTCTAGCAAGAAAAACCAAGCAAAATGAATTTAAGTTTGCCACCCCGAAACCCAAGCGAGCTACTTGCGAGCAGCTATTATTGAGCGAACCCGTCTCTGTGGCAAAAGAGTGGGATGACTCGTTAGTAGAGGTGAAAAGCCAATCGAGCTGGGTGATAGCTGGTTGCCTGTGAAACGAATCTAAGTTCACTCTTAATTCTTCTCCAAGGAAACCCCACAAACCCTAATGAAGCGAATTAAGGGCTATTTAAAGGAGGTACAGCTCCTTTAAAAAAGAATACAATCTCCTCGAGCGGATAAATACTAACCCCTTCCAATTGAACTGTGGGCCCTCAAGCAGCCATCAACAAAGAGTGCGTTAAAGCTCTGTACCCCAAAAATACAAGAACCCTATGACTCCCTCCCCATTAACAGGCTAACCTATACTTAAATAGGAGAATTAATGCTAGAATGAGTAACCAGGGGCCCCCCCCTCTACGACGCGAGCTTACATCCGTACATTATTAACAAACAACCAATATACGACAAATTAAACAAGCACAGTATTAAACACCTTGTTAACCCGACAGAGGAGCGTCCACTAAGAAAGATTAAAACCTGTAAAAGGAACTAGGCAAACCCGTCAAGGCCCGACTGTTTACCAAAAACATAGCCTTCAGCAAACCCAAAACAAGTATTGAAGGTGATGCCTGCCCGGTGACTTCTATGTTCAACGGCCGCGGTATCCTAACCGTGCAAAGGTAGCGCAATCAATTGTCCCATAAATCGAGACTAGTATGAATGGCTAAACGAGGTCTTAACTGTCTCTTACAGGTAATCGGTGAAATTGATCTCCCTGTACAAAAGCAGGGATAAACCCATAAGACGAGAAGACCCTGTGGAACTTCAAAACCAGCAACCACCTTAGATCACACACCCACCTACCAGGTTCACTGCCACATAAGCCTCTGGTCTGCGTTTTTCGGTTGGGGCGACCTTGGAGCAAAACAAAACCTCCAAAAATTAGACCACACCTCTAAACTAAGAGCAACCCCTCAACGTGCTAATAGTACCCAGACCCAATATAATTGATCAATGGACCAAGCTACCCCAGGGATAACAGCGCAATCTCCTCCGAGAGTCCGTATCGACGAGGAGGTTTACGACCTCGATGTTGGATCAGGACATCCTAGTGGTGCAGCCGCTACTAAGGGTTCGTTTGTTCAACGATTAACAGTCCTACGTGATCTGAGTTCAGACCGGAGCAATCCAGGTCGGTTTCTATCTATGACGAACTCTTCCCAGTACGAAAGGATAGGAAAAGTGAGGCCAATACCACAAGCAAGCCTTCGCCTTAAGTAATGAAAGCAACTTAATTACAAAAGGCTATCGCACCACATCACGTCCAAGAAAAGGACCAGCTAGCGTGGCAGAGCTCGGAAAATGCAAAAGGCTTAAGTCCTTTAACTCAGAGGTTCAAATCCTCTCCCTAGCTTACCCAACCACCCCCAATGGCCAACTACCCCCTCCTAGTCAACTTCATCATAGCCCTCTCCTACGCCCTCCCAATCTTAATCGCAGTAGCCTTCCTAACACTAGTAGAACGCAAAATCCTGAGCTATATACAAGGCCGAAAAGGCCCAAACATTGTCGGCCCCTTCGGACTCCTCCAACCCCTAGCAGATGGTGTGAAGCTGTTTATCAAAGAACCAATTCGACCATCAACATCCTCCCCCATCCTATTCATTGCAACTCCAATGCTAGCCTTACTTCTAGCAATCTCAATCTGAACCCCACTACCCCTGCCATTTTCCCTAGCAGACCTCAACCTAGGCCTGCTCTTCCTGTTAGCAATGTCAAGTCTGGCAGTGTACTCCATCTTATGATCAGGCTGAGCCTCCAACTCCAAATACGCTCTAATTGGAGCACTACGAGCCGTAGCCCAGACAATCTCCTATGAAGTCACCCTGGCCATCATCCTCCTCTCCGTCGTCCTGCTCAGCGGCAACTATACTCTCAGCACCCTGGCAGTTACACAAGAGCCCCTCTACCTCATCTTCTCCTGCTGGCCCCTCGCCATAATATGGTATGTCTCCACACTCGCCGAAACTAACCGCGCCCCCTTCGACCTGACAGAGGGGGAATCCGAGCTAGTATCCGGGTTTAACGTGGAATACGCAGCAGGCCCATTCGCACTTTTCTTCCTAGCTGAATACGCCAACATCATGCTCATAAATACACTCACCACTATTCTGTTCTTCAACCCAAGCTTCCTCAACCCCCCTCAAGAGCTTTACCCCGTTATCTTAGCCACAAAAGTACTACTCCTGTCAGCAGGGTTTCTATGAATCCGTGCCTCCCACCCACGATTTCGGTACGACCAACTAATACACCTGCTATGAAAAAACTTCCTGCCACTCACACTAGCCCTGTGCCTCTGACACATCAGCATACCAATCTGCTACGCGGGCCTGCCTCCCTACCTAAGGGCCTGCTGGAAATGTGCCTGAATCCTAAGGGTCACTATGATAAAGTGAACATGGAGGTATACCAGCCCTCTCATTTCCTAATACTTAGAAAAGCAGGAATCGAACCTACACTAGAGGAATCAAAATCCTCCATACTCCCTTTATATTACTTTCTAGTAGGGTAAGCTAAATAAGCTATCGGGCCCATACCCCGAAAATGATGGTTCAACTCCTTCCCCTGCTAATGAACCCCCAAGCAAGCCTAATCTTCATTATCAGCCTCCTCCTAGGAACAACCATCACCATCTCAAGCAACCATTGAATCATAGCCTGAGCTGGCCTTGAGATCAACACACTCGCCATCCTCCCACTAATCGCAAAATCTCATCACCCGCGAGCTATTGAGGCTGCCACTAAATACTTCCTTACCCAGGCAGCTGCCTCCGCCCTAGTCCTATTCTCCAGCATGGCCAACGCATGATGCACGGGACAATGAGACATCACCCAACTAACCAACCCCACATCCTGCCTAATTCTCACCTCAGCAATCGCAATAAAACTAGGACTAGTGCCATTTCACTTCTGATTCCCAGAAGTACTTCAAGGCGCTCCTCTCACTACCGGCCTTCTCCTATCCACCCTTATAAAACTCCCCCCAATTGCACTGCTCTACATAACCTCCCCCTCACTAAACCCCACCCTCCTAACTACTCTAGCTATCCTTTCAACTGCGCTGGGAGGATGAATAGGCCTCAATCAAACACAAATCCGAAAAATCCTAGCCTTTTCCTCTATCTCCCACCTGGGCTGAATAGCGATCATCATCATCTACAACCCCAAACTCACCTTACTCAACTTCTACCTATACGCCATAATAACTGCCACCATTTTCCTCACTCTCAACACAATCAAGGTCTTAAAGCTCTCCACGCTAATGACCGCATGAACTAAAACCCCGCCCCTAAGCGCAATACTGCTGTTAGCCCTACTCTCCCTCGCAGGACTTCCCCCTCTAACAGGCTTCCTACCAAAATGACTCATCATCCAGGAGCTAACTAAACAAGACATAACCCCAGCAGCCACACTCATTTCTCTCCTCTCCCTACTAAGCCTGTTCTTCTACCTACGGCTCGCGTACTGCACAGCCATCACGCTGCCCCCACACACCACAAACCACATGAAACAATGGCGCACTAACAAACCGACCAACATCGTGATTGCCGTCCTAACTACCATAACAGTCATACTCCTCCCTATCTCCCCTATAATCCTTACCATCGTCTAAGAAACTTAGGATTACCCAAACCGAAGGCCTTCAAAGCCTTAAACAAGAGTTAAACCCTCTTAGTTTCTGCTAAAGTCCGCAGGCTACTACCCTGCATCCCCTAAATGCAACTCAGGTGCTTTAATTAAGCTAGGACCTCCCAACCCACTAGGCAGATGGGCTTTGATCCCATAATAGTATAGCTAACAGCTATATGCCCCAACCAACAGGCTTCTGCCTAAGGCCCCGGTACATAATCAATGCACATCAATGAGCTTGCAACTCACTATGAACTTCACTACAGAGCCGATAAGAAGAGGAATTGAACCTCTGTAAAAAGGACTACAGCCTAACGCTTACACACTCAGCCATCTTACCTGTGACCTTCATTAACCGATGATTATTCTCAACCAACCACAAAGACATTGGGACCCTATACCTAATTTTCGGCGCATGAGTCGGAATAGTGGGTACCGCCTTAAGCCTCCTCATCCGAGCAGAACTAGGCCAACCTGGAGCCCTTCTAGGAGACGACCAAGTCTACAACGTAGTTGTCACGGCCCATGCTTTTGTAATAATCTTCATAGTCATGCCAATTATAATCGGAGGGTTCGGAAACTGACTAGTCCCTCTAATAATTGGAGCCCCAGACATAGCATTCCCACGAATAAACAACATAAGCTTCTGACTACTTCCCCCATCCTTCCTCCTCCTCCTACTGTCTTCCACTGTTGAAGCAGGTGTCGGTACGGGCTGAACAGTATATGCCCCACTAGCTGGCAACCTAGCCCACGCTGGAGCCTCAGTCGACCTTGCAATTTTCTCCCTTCACCTAGCCGGTATCTCTTCAATCCTAGGGACAATCAACTTCATCACAACAGCAATCAATATGAAACCCCCTGCCCTCTCACAATACCAAACTCCTCTATTCGTTTGATCAGTCCTAATTGCCGCAGTCCTCCTACTCCTATCCCTCCCAGTCCTTGACGCAGGAATCACAATACTCCTTACAGACTGCAACCTTAACACCACATTCTTTGACCCCGCCGGAGGAGGAGACCCCGTCCTATACCAACATCTTTTCTGATTCTTCGGCCACCCAGAAGTCTATATCTTAATCTTCCCAGGATTCGGGATCATATCCCACATAGTAACATACTATGCGGGTAAAAAAGAACCATTCGGCTACATAGGAATAGTGTGAGCTATACTATCCATTGGATTCCTAGGCTTCATCGTCTGAGCTCATCACATGTTCACAGTAGGAATGGACGTTGACACTCGCGCATATTTCACATCCGCCACTATAATCATTGCCATCCCAACCGGAATCAAAGTGTTCAGCTGACTAGCCACACTCCACGGAGGCACAATCAAATGAGACCCTCCGATGCTATGAGCCCTGGGCTTCATCTTCCTGTTTACCATCGGAGGTCTAACAGGAATTATTCTAGCAAACTCCTCGCTAGACATCGCCCTGCACGACACCTACTATGTAGTAGCGCACTTCCACTATGTACTGTCCATAGGAGCAGTCTTTGCCATCCTAGCGGGATTCACCCATTGATTCCCACTGTTCACGGGATACACACTCCACTCAACATGAGCTAAAACACACTTCGGCGTAATATTCGTGGGCGTAAACCTAACATTCTTCCCTCAGCACTTCCTAGGTCTAGCAGGTATGCCACGACGATACTCAGACTACCCAGACGCCTACACACTATGAAACACCATCTCCTCAGTAGGATCACTCATCTCCCTGACAGCCGTAATCATACTAGTCTTCATTATCTGAGAAGCCTTTGCATCAAAACGTAAAGTCCTACAACCAGCACTAACAAGTACAAACGTTGAGTGAATCCACGGCTGCCCACCCCCATTCCACACCTTTGAAGAACCCCCCTTCGTCCAAGTCCAAGAAAGGAAGGAATCGAACCCCCATATGTTGGTTTCAAGCCAACCGCACAGACCACTTATGCTTCTTTCTCATAGAGACGTTAGTAAAACAATTACATAGCCTTGTCAAGGCCAAATTGCAAGTGAAAACCTTGCACATCTCTACCCAAATATGGCCAACCACTCACAACTTAATTTCCAAGACGCCTCCTCCCCAATCATAGAAGAACTAATAGGATTCCACGACCACGCCCTAATAGTCGCACTAGCAATCTGCAGCCTAGTCCTCTATCTACTAACCCACACACTCACAGAAAAACTATCATCCAACACAGTCAACGCACAAGTAATCGAGCTCGTCTGAACAATCCTCCCCGCTATAGTCCTAGTCACCCTAGCCCTGCCATCCCTACGAATCCTCTACATAATGGACGAAATTAACGAACCCGACCTGACCCTAAAAGCCATCGGCCACCAATGATATTGAACCTACGAATACACCGACCTTAAAGAACTAACATACGACTCCTACATGATTCCAACAGCGGACCTCCCCCTAGGCCACTTCCGCCTACTAGAAGTTGACCACCGCGTTATCGTCCCCATAAACTCCACCATTCGAGTCATTGTCACCGCTGACGACGTTATCCACTCATGAGCCGTTCCCAGCCTAGGAGTAAAAACCGATGCAATCCCAGGACGCCTCAACCAAACCTCATTCCTTGCCTCCCGACCAGGCGTTTACTACGGACAGTGCTCAGAAATCTGCGGAGCCAACCACAGCTTTATACCCATCGTAGTGGAATCTACCCCACTCGCCAACTTCGAAAGCTGATCCACTATAATATCATCCTAATCATTAAGAAGCTATGAACCAGCATTAGCCTTTTAAGCTAAAGAAAGAGGGACTCCCCCCCCTCCTTAATGATATGCCTCAACTAAACCCAGGTCCATGATTTTTTATCATGATCACTTCATGACTCACCTTCTCCCTAATCATTCAGCCCAAACTCCTCTCATTTGTGTCAATAAACCCCCCTTCTAACAAACCGCCCATCACCCCAAGCACCACCCCCTGAACTTGACCATGAACGTAAGTTTCTTCGACCAATTTTCAAGCCCCTCGTTCCTAGGAATCCCACTAATCCTCATCTCAATAACATTTCCAGCCCTTCTCCTACCATCCCTAGACAACCGATGAATCACCAACCGACTTTCAACCCTCCAATTATGATTCGTCAACCTAGTCACAAAACAATTAATAATACCACTAGACAAAAAAGGACACAAATGAGCCCTAATCCTAACATCCCTGATAATCTTTCTCCTACTCATCAACCTCCTGGGCCTATTACCCTACACATTCACCCCAACCACCCAACTATCCATAAACCTAGCCCTAGCCTTCCCCCTATGACTCGCCACCCTACTAACAGGGCTACGAAACCAACCCTCCGCCTCACTAGCCCACCTCCTGCCAGAAGGCACCCCCACCCCACTAATCCCAGCCCTCATCCTAATCGAAACAACAAGCCTACTCATCCGCCCATTAGCCCTGGGCGTACGCCTAACAGCCAACCTGACAGCAGGACACCTGCTCATCCAACTCATCTCCACAGCCACAACAGCCCTGTTCTCAACAATACCAGTAGTCTCACTACTAACCTTCCTAGTCTTATTCTTACTAACCATCTTAGAGGTAGCCGTGGCAATAATCCAAGCCTACGTCTTCGTCCTTCTACTAAGCCTCTACCTACAAGAAAATATCTAACCCTAATGGCACACCAAGCACACTCCTACCACATAGTTGACCCCAGCCCATGACCCATCCTGGGAGCAGCATCCGCTCTGCTCACCACCTCAGGACTAACAATATGGTTCCATTTCAACTCCCCCCGGCTCCTAATCCTAGGACTAATCTCAACTGCCCTAGTCATATTCCAATGATGACGAGACATCGTACGAGAAAGCACATTCCAAGGCCACCACACCCCCACCGTACAAAAAGGACTACGCTACGGAATAGCCCTGTTCATCACATCAGAAGCCTTCTTCTTCCTGGGCTTTTTCTGGGCCTTCTTCCATTCAAGCCTAGCCCCCACACCCGAACTAGGAGGACAATGACCACCTGTAGGAATTAAACCCCTCAACCCCATAGAAGTCCCGCTACTAAATACCGCCATCCTCCTAGCCTCAGGAGTCACCGTCACATGAGCCCACCATAGTATCACAGAGGCCAACCGAAAACAAGCAATCCAAGCCCTATCCCTGACAGTCCTGCTAGGATTCTATTTCACCGCCCTACAAGCCATAGAGTACTATGAAGCACCATTCTCTATCGCCGACGGAGTCTACGGCTCAACATTCTTCGTCGCCACCGGATTCCACGGCCTACATGTAATCATTGGCTCTACATTCCTACTAGTATGCCTTCTACGCCTAATTAAATACCACTTCACATCAAACCACCACTTCGGATTTGAAGCGGCTGCCTGATACTGACACTTCGTAGACGTCGTATGACTATTCCTCTACATCTCAATCTACTGATGAGGATCTTACTCTTCTAGTATATTAATTACAATCGACTTCCAATCCTTAAAATCTGGTTTAAGCCCAGAGAAGAGTAATAAACATAATCCTATTTATACTGACCTTATCGCTCACCCTAAGCATCCTTTTAACCGCATTAAACTTTTGACTCGCCCAAATAAGCCCAGACTCAGAAAAACTATCCCCATACGAATGCGGATTCGACCCACTAGGGTCCGCCCGACTCCCCTTTTCAATCCGCTTCTTCCTAGTAGCCATCCTCTTCCTCCTATTCGACCTAGAAATCGCCCTACTGCTACCACTCCCATGAGCCACCCAACTACAATCCCCCACCACCACCCTAACCTGAGCCTCCACCCTCATCTTCCTCCTCACCCTAGGTCTAGTGTACGAATGAATTCAGGGCGGACTAGAATGGGCAGAATAACAGAAAGTTAGTCTAACCAAGACAGTTGATTTCGACTCAACAGATTATAGCTCCCACCCTATAACTTTCTTTATGTCCTACCTCCACCTAAGCTTCTACTCCGCCTTCACCCTAAGCACCCTGGGCCTAGCCTTCCATCGCACCCACCTAATCTCAGCCCTACTATGTCTAGAGAGCATAATGCTATCCATATACGTTGCCCTAGCTATATGGCCGATCCAAGCCCAATCATCAACCTCCACCATCTTACCTATCTTCATATTAACATTCTCCGCCTGCGAAGCAGGCACAGGCCTAGCCCTTCTAGTGGCTTCAACCCGAACCCACGGATCCGACCACCTACACAACTTCAACCTACTACAATGCTAAAAATCATCGCCCCAACTGCAATGCTCCTTCCCCTGGCCCTCTTCTCCCCACGCAAACACTTATGAACCAACATCACACTATACAGCCTATTAATTGCCTCCATCAGCCTCCAGTGACTCACACCAACCTACTACCCAAACAAAGGCCTAACCCCCTGAACGTCCATTGACCAAATCTCCTCCCCCCTACTCGTCCTCTCATGCTGACTCCTCCCCCTCATAATCATAGCAAGCCAAAATCACCTAGAACCAGAACCGATCAGCCGTAAACGAATCTTCGCCTCAACAGTAGTCCTGGCCCAACTATTTATCCTAATTGCCTTCTCAGCCTCAGAGCTCATACTATTCTACATCGCATTCGAAGCCACCCTCATCCCCACCCTTATCCTCATCACGCGATGAGGCAACCAACCAGAACGCCTAAACGCTGGCATCTATCTCCTATTTTACACACTCGCCAGCTCCCTACCACTATTAATCGCCATCCTCCACCTACACAACCAAGTCGGCACCCTATACCTCCCAATACTTAAACTCTCACACCCCACTTTAAACTCCTCCTGATCGGGCCTAGTAGCAAGCCTAGCCCTCCTACTCGCATTTATAGTCAAAGCCCCCTTATACGGCCTACACCTCTGACTCCCCAAAGCCCATGTAGAAGCACCCATCGCCGGCTCCATACTACTCGCTGCCCTCCTACTAAAACTAGGAGGCTATGGCATCATACGAATCACAATCCTAGTAAACCCATCATCAAACAACCTGCACTACCCCTTCATCACCCTGGCCCTATGAGGAGCTCTAATAACCAGCGCCATCTGCCTACGCCAAATTGACCTAAAATCGCTAATTGCCTACTCATCCGTCAGCCACATAGGACTAGTCGTAGCCGCAACCATAATCCAAACCCAATGGGCATTTTCGGGGGCAATAATCCTAATAATCTCGCACGGATTAACATCCTCAATACTATTCTGCTTAGCCAACACCAACTACGAACGAACACACAGCCGAATCCTCCTACTCACACGAGGACTCCAACCCCTACTCCCACTTATGGCCACCTGATGACTGCTAGCCAACTTAACAAACATAGCCCTCCCTCCAACAACAAACCTCATAGCGGAATTAACCATTGTAATCGCACTTTTCAACTGATCTGCCTTCACACTCATCCTAACAGGGGCCGCAATCTTACTCACTGCCTCCTACACCCTGTACATATTAACAATAACACAACGCGGCACCCTCCCATCCCACATTACATCCATCCAAAACTCCTCCACGCGAGAACACCTCCTCATGGCTCTACACATAATCCCCATGATACTCCTAATCCTAAAACCCGAACTAATCTCAGGCATCCCCATATGCAAGTATAGTTTTAATCAAAACATTAGACCGTGACTCTAAAAACAGAAGTTAAACCCTTCTTACCTGCCGAGGAGAGGTAAAACCAACGAGAACTGCTAATTCTTGCCTCTGAGCATAAAACCTCAGTCTCCTTACTTTCAAAGGATAACAGTAATCCAATGGTCTTAGGAGCCACTCATCTTGGTGCAAATCCAAGTGAAAGTAATGGACCTATCACTAGTCCTGAACACGCTCATACTCCTAACCCTGGCAACACTCTCCACTCCCATCCTATTCCCCCTCTTATCCAACAACCTCAAAAACACCCCCGACACAATCACAAACGCAGTCAAAACCTCCTTCCTAATCAGCCTGATCCCCATAACAATCTACCTCCACTCGGGAACAGAAAGCCTCACCTCTCTATGAGAATGAAAATTCATCATAACCTTCAAAATCCCTATCAGCCTAAAAATGGACTTCTACTCCCTCACTTTCTTCCCCATTGCACTATTCGTGTCATGATCCATCCTACAATTTGCAACATGATACATAGCCTCAGACCCATACATTACAAAATTCTTCACCTATCTACTTTTCTTTTTAATCGCCATACTCGTCCTAATCATCGCCAATAACTTATTCGTCCTATTCATCGGCTGAGAGGGAGTCGGAATCATGTCTTTCCTCCTAATCAGTTGATGACACGGCCGAGCAGAAGCCAACACCGCCGCCCTCCAAGCCGTACTCTACAACCGAGTCGGAGACATTGGACTCATTCTCTGCATAGCATGACTAGCCTCCACCACAAACACCTGAGAAATCCAACAACTTACCTCCCCATCCCAAACTCCAACACTACCCCTACTAGGCCTCATCCTAGCCGCCACTGGAAAGTCAGCCCAATTCAGCCTCCACCCATGACTGCCAGCTGCAATAGAAGGACCAACCCCCGTATCCGCCCTACTTCACTCCAGCACAATAGTAGTGGCCGGGATCTTCTTACTCATCCGAACCCACTCCCTATTCAACAACAACCAAACCGCCCTAACCCTGTGCCTCTGCCTAGGAGCCCTATCCACACTATTTGCAGCCACATGCGCCCTCACCCAAAACGACATCAAAAAAATCATCGCCTTCTCTACTTCAAGCCAACTCGGACTAATAATAGTTACAATCGGACTAAACCTACCAGAACTAGCCTTCTTCCATATCTCAACCCATGCATTCTTCAAGGCCATGCTGTTCCTATGCTCAGGATCCATCATCCACAGCCTAAACGGGGAACAGGACATCCGAAAAATAGGCGGACTCCAAAAAATACTCCCCACAACCACCGCATGTCTCACCATCGGCAACCTGGCCCTAATAGGAACTCCATTCCTAGCAGGATTCTACTCAAAAGACCAAATCATCGAAAGCCTAAATACATCATACCTAAACACCTGAGCCCTACTCCTAACCCTCCTAGCCACGTCATTCACCGCAGTATATACAACACGCATGACCGTACTAGTACAAACCGGCTTCGTCCGAATTCCCCCCTTAACCCCAATAAATGAAAACAACCCAGCAGTAACCTCCCCCATTACCCGCCTCGCATTAGGAAGCATTCTGGCAGGATTTTTCATCTCCTCCTTCATCATCCCTACAAAAACCCCCCCAATAACCATGCCATTGTCCATTAAAATAACAGCCCTACTCGTAACAGCCCTAGGCATCGCCCTCGCCCTAGAAATTTCAAAAATAGCCCAAACACTCATCCTTACAAAACAAAACACCTTCTCAAACTTCTCCACTTCCCTGGGATACTATAACCCCCTAATTCACCGCCTAAGCATAACCAACTTCCTCAAGGGAGGACAAAACATCGCATCCCACCTAATCGACCTCTCCTGATACAAAATACTGGGCCCAGAAGGACTGGCCAACCTACAACTAATAGCAACTAAAACCGCCACCTCCTTCCACTCAGGCCTAATCAAAGCCTACCTGGGATCATTTGCCCTATCCATCATTATCATCCTCATATCTACATACAGAAACAACCAATGGCCCCCAACCTTCGTAAAAACCATCGAATCCTCAAAATCATCAACGACGCCCTAATTGACCTCCCAGCACCATCAAACATCTCAATGTGATGAAACTTCGGATCCCTACTAGGAGTTTGCCTAATCACCCAAATCATCACAGGCCTCCTACTAGCCATACACTATACAGCAGATACCAACCTAGCCTTCTCCTCCGTTGCTCACATATGCCGAGACGTACAATTCGGCTGACTCATCCGCAACCTCCACGCAAACGGAGCCTCCTTCTTCTTCATTTGCATCTACCTTCACATCGGCCGAGGATTGTATTACGGCTCATACCTGTACATAGAAACCTGAAACATTGGAGTCATTCTACTCCTAGCCCTCATAGCAACCGCCTTCGTAGGCTACGTCCTACCATGAGGCCAAATGTCATTCTGAGGGGCTACCGTAATCACAAACCTATTCTCAGCCATCCCTTACATCGGACAAACGCTAGTAGAATGAGCTTGAGGCGGATTCTCCGTCGACAACCCCACACTAACCCGATTCTTTGCCCTCCACTTCCTCCTCCCCTTCGTCATCGTGGGAATCACTCTCGTCCACCTCACCTTCCTGCACGAAACGGGCTCAAACAACCCACTAGGCATTCCCTCAGATTGCGACAAAATCCCCTTCCACCCATACTACACCATCAAAGACGCCCTAGGATTCGTACTAATACTCTCCGTATTAGTCTCACTGGCTCTCTTCTCCCCCAACCTCCTAGGAGACCCAGAAAACTTCACCCCAGCCAACCCCCTTGTCACCCCCCCACACATCAAACCCGAATGATACTTCCTATTCGCCTACGCCATTCTCCGATCCATCCCAAACAAACTCGGAGGCGTACTAGCTTTAGCTGCCTCCATCCTAGTCCTATTCCTTGTCCCCCTACTACACACATCAAAACTACGATCCATAACCTTCCGTCCCCTATCACAAATCCTATTCTGAGCCCTAGTAGCTAACATCCTCATCCTAACTTGAGTAGGCAGCCAACCAGTAGAACACCCTTTCATCATCATTGGCCAACTAGCCTCACTCTCATACTTCACAATCATCCTCATTCTATTCCCCCTCGCAGCCATCCTAGAGAACAAATTACTCAAACTCTAATCAACTCTAATAGTTTATAAAAACATTGGTCTTGTAAGCCAAGGATTGAAGACTAAACCCCTTCTTAGAGTTACCCACCAAACACATCAGGAAGAAAGGACTCAAACCCTCCTCTCCAACTCCCAAAGCTGGCATTTTCAACTAAACTACTTCCTGACCCTACCGCTAAACAGCCCGAATCGCCCCCCGAGACAACCCCCGCACAAGCTCCAACACCACAAACAAAGTCAACAACAACCCTCACCCTCCAATCAAAAGCAACCCCGCCCCCTCCGAATACAACACAGCCACCCCACTAAAATCCGACCAAACCGACACCAAACCCCCACTATTCACTGTACCCTCATCCACCAACAACTCCAACACACCGCCCATAACAAGCCCCACCACCACAACCAACCCCATCCCAAAGCCGTAACCAACAACACCCCAACTACCCCAAGCCTCAGGATACGGGTCTGCTGCCAATGACACCGAATAAACAAACACTACCAACATCCCCCCCAAATAAACCATAACAAGTACCAAAGAAACAAAAGGGACCCCCAAACTCACCAACCAACCACATCCCGCAACCGCCGCCACAACTAACCCCAACACCCCATAGTAGGGAGACGGGTTAGAAGCAACAGCTAACCCCCCAAAAACAAAACATAATCCCAAAAACAAAACAAACAACATCATAAATTCCTACTCGGCTTCTTTCCGAGACCTACGACCTGAAAAGCCGCCGTTATAAAATTTAACTACAGGAATGCCTAAATCTGCCCTTTCCTCCCCCCCCCCCTTACCCCCCCCAGCGGTTTTTCTCTTGCTTTAAGGGTATGTATAACAATGCATCACACTCTTTACCCCATCAAACATCTCATGTAATGTAGGATAATCCATAGTATATGTAATGCTCGTCCATCAAAAACCCAAACATTATCTCCAAATCAGATGGTATTTGGACAGTATACCCACCAGGCACATCCTTGCTTCAGGTACCATACAGCCCAGATGCTCCTACCTAAGGTAAACCCGCAAGCGTTACCCATACATCCAAGGTTTCACCTACTGTGCACAACACCCACCCGACAAACGAGGAATGTCCCAGCACACCTTTGAATTCTCCTAGTCTACAGAATTCGCCCACCTCCTAGGTAACTTCTCGAGGCAACAGCCTTCAAGCACACCCAAGCCAGAGAGCATGGTTATCTATTGATCGCGCTTCTCACGAGAACCGAGCTACTCAACGTCAGTTATACCCTTAGTTATTGCCCTCAGGCGCATAGATCGCCTACACTTGCTCTTTTGCGCTATTGGTTGTAATTTCAGGAACACGACTCGCTTCATTCCGTCTCAATTGCTCCCCACAGGTACAAGTGGTCGGTTGAATACTCCTCCCTACTCTCTTTACCGCGGCATACCGACCTCCTACACTTGGTTTTTTTTAGCGTCTCTTCAATAAGCCCCTCAAGTGCAGAGCAGGTGTTATCTTCCTCTTGACATGTCCATCACATGACCGTCGAGCATATGAATCCCCTAACACCCAGAATGTCATGGTTTGACGGATAAGGTCGTCGCAAACTTGGCACTGATGCACTTTGACCCCATTCATGGTCGGCGCGCTACCTACCTCTAGACAACAAATAGTGTAATGGTTGCCGGACATACTAATTATTTTTTCACTTACGAGGAAAAATCATTAAAACCTCATTTTGCGCATCATTTTACGCATCGTTTTTTTTTTTATCTTGATTTTTATTTTTTTTCATCAAACAACTAAGCCATACCCCCCTACATTGTCCAAACTATTTACCATCAACATATTTTAAATTAACCTTCCTCTACATTTCCAGCTACCAAAACCAACACCCAATTATCATCGGACCCTTGGACACCAACCAACCCCAAACCGCCTCCCATTTAAAAACCAAACAAAAATACAAACCACAATAACAAACCATCCACCAACTATGCAACAAACTTACAC